TATTATTTGATCAAATCATTGAATTATTTATTTCTCTTGAAATCTCTTCAATGTTTATTTTTACACACGTCTTTTTTTAGGAGGCCTACAGCCATTATGTGGCATAGGAGTTACATCCCGTATGAAACTTAATAGTATACCACTTCTACGAATAGCTCTTAATGCCGCATCTCTTCCGAGACCCGGGCCTTTTATCATAACTTCTGCTCGTTGCATACCTTGATCCACTACTGTCCGAATAGCATTTCCTGCTGCGGTTTGAGCGGCAAATGGTGTACCCCTTCTTGTACCCTTGAATCCACAAGCCCCGGCAGAGGACCAAGAAATTACTCGACCCCGTACATCTGTAACAGTCACAATGGTATTGTTGAAACTTGCTTGAACATGAATAACTCCCTTGGGGATTCTACGTGTATTCTTACGTGAACCAATACGTCTATTTCTACGCGAACCAATTTTTGGTATAGGTTTTGCCATATTTTATCATCTCATAAATATAAGTCAGAGATATATGGATATATCCATTTCATGTCAAAACAGATCCTTATTCTTTTTTTTTTTTTTTTTTTTACTTATTTTATTTATTTATTTGTACATCTGTACATCGGGTCCTTTAGATTTCGAGAGTCTTTTTGTTTTAGAAAGATTATCCTTGTCTTTGTTTATGTCTCGGGTTAGAACAAATTACTATAATTCGTCCCCGCCTACGGATCAATCGACATTTTTCACAAATTTTACGAACGGAGGCCCTTATTTTCATATTTGTCATTCCTTTTTTTAATTCCGAATCTACTTATTGGAAGAAAATAAGTTTCTTGAAATTTTTAATTTCGAATTGTATCCTCACGAAAGAATGTTGAAATTGAAAAAACCGCCTAATCATTCAAGTCTTTGCTTTGGAGTCTCTAAATTATACGCCCTTTGGTTGAATCATAAGGACTTACCTCAATTTTTAGTCTATTTCCTGGTAGTATACGTATAAAACTACATGAAATCCTTTACGAAACAAAAACCAGAATAATTTTTTTGTTATCTAAACGAATCCGGAAGATACATACCATCGGTAAGTTGTTCAGTAATTAAACCCTCATGAATCCATTTTTGTTGTTTCATTCCAAGTAAAACCGCTTTGAAGTATCAACTAATGTAAGAGGGATAATATTATAAACTTGTCCTTTCTCTTTTTTCACAAATATGACCGTGTCGGCTATTATAAAGATTACCATATATAACACAAAACTTCTCCGCCGATTCCTTCTAGTCGAGCCTTTCGGTCTGTCATTATACCTCGAGAAGTAGAAAGAATTACAACCCCCATTCCGCCTAAAATTCTAGGAATTCGTTGATAGTTCGAATATATTCGTAGACCGGGTCGACTGATCCGTTTTAAATTTAAAACAGTTCTATATGGTCCTTTCCTATTTCTTCTATGTCGTAGGGTTAAAACCAAAAAATATTTATTGCTTTCTTGATGTTTTCTCACGTTTTCAATAAAACCTTCTTGTAAAAGGATTTTAACAATATTTTCAGTGATGTTAGTAGATGGTATTCGAACTGTTCTTTTTTGATTCATGTCAGCATTTCGTATAGAGGTTATTATGTCAGCAATAGTGTCTTTACTCATGATAAACTAAGATTTTTGTTTCCCCCTAATTTTGATATAATCAACATGCTCTTTTTCTTTTTTTCTTAATTTTTTAATATTTATGAATTCTTTTTTTTTTTTTTTATTTATGAATTATTAAAGATATATACGTGATAGATAAACAATTTACTAATTAATTAAATAAATTTAATCAATTTAATTCAAATACTATATTAAGGTCTTCCCCTATAATACTTCAGGTGCTAATGAAACTATTTTAGTGAAATTTAACTGTCTTAATTCCCGGGCGATCGCGCCGAAAATTCGGGTTCCTTTTGGATTTCCTTCTTGATCAATAACAACCGCAGCGTTGTCATCATATCGTATTATCATACCGTTGTCGCGTTTGAGTTCTTTACAAGTACGTACAATGACAGCTCGGACCACTTCTGATCTTTCTAGAGGTGTATTTGGTACTGCTTCCTTGATTACAGCAACAATAATGTCACCAATATGAGCATATCGTCGATTACTAGCTCCTATGATTCGAATACACATCAATTCTCGGGCCCCGCTGTTATCCGCTACATTCAAATAGGTTTGAGGTTGAATCATATCATTTTTTTATCGGTTTTTTCTTTTTCAATGCAAAGGTATAAATAAAAAAAAGAAATATTATTTGTTCAAAACAAAAAAAGAAACCTGCAATTGTTTTTTTTTTCATCCCCAAAACCCCTTTCGTTTGTTTCTACATTCCTATCCAGAAAGAATGAATTGAGTTCGTATAGGCATTTTAGATGCCGCTATTGAAATAGCCCTTCTAGCTATATTTTCTGCTACTCCGCTCATTTCATAAAGTATTCTACCGGGTTTAACGACAGCTACCCAATATTCGGGAGATCCTTTCCCCGAACCCATACGTGTTTCTGTAGGTCTTACTGTAACAGGTTTGTCTGGAAATATGCGTACCCATATTTTTCCACCGCGGCGTGCATTTCGTGTCATTGCTCGCCGCCCTGCTTCTATTTGTCTAGATGTGATCCAAGCGGGTTCAAGCGCTTGAAGAGCATATCTACCGAAGCAAATACGATTACCTCGATAAGATATTCCTTTCATTCTTCCTCTGTGTTGTTTACGGAATCTGGTTCTTTTGGGGTTATAGTTGATGGTTGTTTAGCAATTCCATCCATCTCTACTACAGAACCGGACACGAGAGTTTCTTCTCATCCAGCTCCTCGCGAATTAAACAATTTTTAAAAAATTAAACAAAAAAAAATACACGGTTAATAATATATGGAATCGTGGGATTCTTTGAAATTTGATCTAATCGATTATAAATTAGAAATTTTTTGTGTTTTAATATATAATTTAACACGTATTCTATTTATAGATAATGTCGTTTTGGTAGAACGCTATAATGAATCTTTATTTTGTTTTTCCTTTTATTTCGAATCGACTAAAATTTAGAAATAAAAAAAAATTCGCGGGCGAATATTTACTCTTTCAACATTCAGTTGTAAGATTAGTCTATGACATGACCTCTCAGAATAAATGAATAGGTTTCTGGTTCGTTCCGCCATCCTACTCAATGAATCATTAGGATTCGTTTTCAATAGAATCTTATGCATTCACAGGTTCTGTCGTTCCCACCACTTCTCGATTAATGATTAGGTCTGAATTTTACAACGGAGCCTCCAATTAAATTTATTCTTGAGTCAACCTTCTCAGTCTTTATTGGCTCGGGGCTCTTGATTTTTTGTTCTATGCACGGATTTGTCTAATTATGGATCAATCAGTATTGATGCTTTATTACATTCCCTTTATATGAGATGACTCATAGACCTTACATATTGGAATTATATATCATTAATATTCTTTTTCTATCTTTCTCTCACCCTTCCATTTATCTGTATACTTTATATTGCTTTACAACCCATAATCAGATTTTTTTTTTTTTTTATGTAAAAAAGATTTCAGTTGCTACAATGATATGACTTATATATCATATCTTGACTGGTTCTTTCTATCCAGATAACACGAAGTGATGAGTTGGTTATTAGTTCTATAGTTATCAGTTTGTACTATGGGCTGTCCATTTTTTGGAATCCCAACCCTAAAAAAACCAACGAGTCACACACTAAGCATAGCAATTATATCAAATGATTAATCGAATTTTTATTCAACCTTATAGAATTGTTCTTTTTTTTTTTTTCTTATTTACCAGAAAAAGAATGAAAGAGTTTGCCATTTTTTGTTTTATCACCAGATATAACTAAATATAAGTCAAGTAAGTTCTTATTATTCCTCGTCTACAAATATCCAAATTTTGATGCCTAATACCCCATAGATAGTTCGAACTGCATAGGAACAATAATCAATTTTAGCTCGAATGGTTTGTAGAGGAACTCTACCTTCTCGGATCCATTCAACACGTGCAATTTCTTTTCCGTCGATACGCCCTGCAATTTGTACTTGAATCCCTTTTGTACCTGCCTGTTCAGTTAATTCAATAGCTTTTTTCATTGCTTTGCGAAATGAAACTCTATTCTTTAATTGTCCGGCTATAAATTCTGCAAGAATATTGGGGTGCCCGTAAGGATTTGCAATTCTTGTAATAGCAATGTTGAGTTTTCGGTTTACACAATTGAGTTCTTTTTGTACATGCGTCTGTAATTCTTCGATTCTTCGAGTCCTGTCTTCTATTAATAATTTGGGGAATCCCATATAGATTATGACCTGAATCAAATCGATTCTTTTTTGAATCTCTATACGTGCAATTCCCTCTACATTAGAGGATATTTTCATATTATTTTGCACATAATTTTTGATACAATCTCGTATTTTTTGATCTTCTTGTAGATCCTTTGAATAATTTTTTGGTTGTGCAAACCAAAGAGAATGATGACCTTGGGTTGCACCAAGTCTGAAACCAAGTGGATTTATTTTTTGTCCCATAATCCCCCACTACTATATATATCGTGAAACGTGACATCCGTTTGTATTTTTTTTTTATTCATTCGATTTTTTTTAAGCATAACATAATATAGCGTATTTGTATTTTTTATAATATAAAATATTCTTCCTTTAAGTATTCCTCAGCTCTAATTTATAGAATTTCCTTTTATCTATTTCTTCCTCTTCATCTAAAGATATATCTTTCAATACAATAGTTATATGACAAGTGGATCTTTTTATAGGATAACCCCGTCCTCGAGCCCGGGGCTTTAATTTTTTCACAGTTGTGCCCTCGTTGACTTCGGCTTTACTAATGATTAAACTTGTTTCGTTCAAACCCTTATTGTGATTAGCATTTGCTGCTGCAGAATAAACCAATTTTAAAATGGCATAACATGCTCGATAAGGCATAAGTTCTAGTATCATAAGTGTTTCTTCATAGGACCGCCCACGAATTTGA